TAATTTAGCTTTGAAATATTAGTATTGAGGTTATTTAGCCTTTTTTTAATACTAATTTTTAGGCTTTGTGAAAAGCGAGTTTAATATTTGTTTATGTATTATATATAATATGTGATGGCATAAGTCAGCCCCTTTTGTAATTTGTTGACTTTGATACACTTGGCGGATCTTCCTTGGTTTCGGGGTTTGACAAGGATACAGGATTTGTTACGTGTAAGGGGGTAAGGGGGTTTGTCGCGCAAAAACGGGGGGCATATAGTATAAGGGTGAGATAGAGAAGAATGTCTTATGCACTTGAGATAAACGTATGTAATTCTTAAGTTATGTCATTTAATCATTAACCTATATTACCTGAAATCATAAATGTTCCACCTTAATCGTACAGTTGGAGTGCATTCTGAGATGTATGGGAAAGTAAACCGGAAAGAGGTACGTTATGCATATAAAAGAACGCTCGGCATGGTGGGTAACGAGACATATGTACTACACCATCAAATATGCCAGTATAAATAATGATTTGGGGAATAAATAATATTATGGCCCTGAAATAGGAACCAGATGCCAGTAATAGTTCACTAAGTGTTACCCTCACGATTATTGTCCCTGACCCTATCATGGATAATTATCCTTTATATAAACTGGTTGGTGGTTTCTTACTACATATATATTACTCAGGAAATTAGGGTAAGATCGGGCAAGGAGATGTTGTGAACGATTTTAACGGGATTAATCGATTACTCAGCTTTAAAAAAGAGTATGGGAGACTTAACTACCTATGCTATTTAACATGACATATTAATGTACTTGCTTTATGGTCTAAATAATTTATTGGTGATATTACATATATGTACTATTACATTAATGTAATATTATGCATAATATGTACTATACCATAACCGTATGCAGAAAATAGTTTAATTTAGAATTCTGGCTTTGGGAGCCAGGGGTGAGAGTTAGAATCTCTTTTTTCTGGCGCTAGGGGGGATTTTAACCTCCGATCTTCGGATTACAAGACCGATGCTTTCAAACTAAGCTACTAGGGCAAGCTCATTCCAGGGCTTTATTTTCTAGTCATCCGGCTAGTGGGATCAGGATGAGAAATAAAGCAAAATAAAGGACGGACGCGATTTGTCCAATAATAATGAATGGATGTTCGACGGGTATTCCTCCAATTCAGGTTAAAATGGCCATGTCTGCGACTAGGGTTCAAAATAAGAATTGGGTGATTGGCCGGAATGTAAGTCCTCGTTGTTTGGATGTGTGGAGGATTGGGACGACTATTAGGACCAGGATAGAAAATAGAAGTGCTAGTACTCCGCCCAGTTTATTGGGGATTGATCGTAGGATGGCATAGGCAAATAAAAAGTATCATTCTGGCTTGATGTGAGGGGGTGTGACTAGGGGGTTGGCGGGGGTGAAATTTTCCGGGTCTCCTAGGAGGTTTGGGGAGAATAGTGCTAGAGATGTAAGTGCTAGTAGTATAACTACGAATCCTAGGAGGTCTTTATAGGAGAAGTAGGGGTGGAAGGAGATTTTGTCTGCGTCGGAGTTTAGGCCTGCCGGGTTGTTGGAGCCTGTTTCGTGGAGGAAAAGTAGGTGTAGAACGGTTACTGCGGCGACAATAAAGGGGAATAAGAAGTGGAAGGCAAAGAATCGTGTTAGGGTTGCATTGTCCACTGAGAATCCGCCTCAGATTCATTGGACTAGCATGTCTCCTATGTAGGGGACGGCTGAAAGAAGGTTTGTAATCACTGTGGCGCCTCAAAAAGATATTTGGCCTCAGGGTAAGACATAGCCTACAAAGGCTGTTATTATTACTAGCAGAAATAGTACAACTCCAATATTTCAGGTTTCTTTGTAGAGATAAGATCCGTAGTAGAGGCCTCGGGCGATGTGAAGATAGAGGCAGATGAAGAAGAAGGATGCTCCGTTGGCGTGTATATTTCGGATAAGTCATCCGTAATTTACGTCTCGACAAATGTGGGCCACTGAAGAGAAGGCTGTGGAGATGTCAGAGGTGTAATGTATTGCTAGGAATAGTCCCGTTAGGATTTGGGTAATTAAGCAGAGTCCTAGTAGTGAGCCAAAGTTTCATCATACTGAGATGTTTGATGGGGCTGGAAGGTCAACTAGTGCGTCGTTAGCAATTTTAATTAGAGGGTGGGTTTTTCGTAGGCTTGCCATTAGGGGTTCTTATAGTTGAATAACAACGGTGGTTCTTCAAGTCACTGGTCTCGGTTAGAATCCGGGTGAGAATTATGACTTATCTTGTATCTTTACTATTAATAGCTTTAATCGTGGGGCTGGTTGCTGTAGCTTCAAACCCTGCGCCTTATTTTGCTGCTCTTGGTTTGGTAATGGCAGCGGGGGTTGGGTGTGGGGTGTTGGTTAGTCACGGGGGGTCTTTTCTGTCTTTGGTTCTTTTTTTAATCTATTTAGGAGGAATGCTTGTAGTGTTTGCTTACTCAGCAGCCTTAGCCGCTGAGCCTTTCCCTGAGGCTTGGGGGGGTCGGTCTGTGGTGGGCTATGTTTTAGTTTATTTGCTTGGGGTTGGGACTATGGTTGGGGTGTTTTGGGAGAATTGATATGAGGGGTCTTGGGTAGTTGTTGATGGGTTGAAAGAGTTTACAGTGCTGCGGGGGGATACTAGTGGGGTGGCTGAGATGTACTCGTCTGGGGGTGGGATATTGGTTATTTGTGCGTGGGTACTACTTTTAACTTTATTTGTGGTGTTGGAGTTGACTCGGGGGCTAAGTCGGGGGACTCTTCGGGCGGTTTAGAGGGTGGCAAGTAGTACAGCGAGGGTTATGGTTAGTAAAAATATTGTTAGATAGGTCTTGATTATTCCTCGTTGGGTGTCACTGATGGTTTTGGCCATCTTAATTTGGGCTGAAGATGCTCCTTTTGGGCCGGTGGCTTCAAATCATGTTTGGTCTACTATTTGGGTGGCAGCTAGTTGGCCAAATGTGAGGTTAAGTTTGGGTAAGAGTCGGTGGATTACTGGAGGAAAATACCCTAGCATGTTTGAAAAATGGTGTGTTTGGGTGATTGGGTTGGTTTTATATTGTTTGTTTGTGAGTGCGGTGAGTTCTATAGCTGTTAGTAGTCCAATAATTGTTACTGCCAGGGCGGCTGTTTTAAGGGCTAGGGGCATAGATATAACTGGTGATTTGGAGGGGAGGAAGTTGGAGGTAATGATAAGCCCTGCGATGATGCTTCCTCAGGCAAGTCGTTTGATTGGGTTAATTACTGATGGGTTGTTTTCGTTGATAGGAGAGAGGGGCAGGAATCGAGGGGTTCCCATAGATACGAAGAAGACGACTCGGAAGCTGTAAACAGCGGTGAAAGAGGTGGCGATTAGGGTAAGAACTAGGGCCCAGGCGTTTAGGTAAGAGGTGTTTAGGGCTTCAATGATGGCGTCTTTTGAAAAGAATCCGGCTAGAAAGGGGGTGCCTGTGAGTGCGAGGCTTCCAACTGTTAAGCAGGTCGAGGTAAATGGTAGGAGGTTTTGTAGTCCTCCTATCTTTCGGATATCTTGTTCGTCATTAAGGCTGTGGATGATTGAGCCGGAGCAGAGGAATAGTATAGCTTTAAAGAAGGCGTGTGTACAGATATGAAGGAATGCTAGTTGTGGCTGGTTTAGTCCGATTGTAACTATTATTAATCCAAGCTGGCTTGATGTTGAAAAAGCTACGATTTTTTTGATGTCGTTTTGGGTTAGGGCGCAGGCGGCAGTAAACAGGGTAGTTAGGGCTCCAAGGCATAGGCAGGTTGTTAGGGCAAGTTGGTTGTTTTCCATAATCGGGTGTAGGCGGATGAGAAGAAAGATTCCGGCTACGACTATTGTGCTAGAGTGGAGTAGGGCAGAGACTGGTGTAGGGCCCTCCATGGCTGCTGGGAGTCATGGGTGGAGTCCAAATTGGGCAGATTTACCAGTTGCTGCTAGGATGAGGCCGATTAAGGGAAGGGTTATGTTAAAGTCTTTGGATAAAAGGAAGATCTGTTGGATTTCTCATGAGTTTAGGTTTATTGCGAGTCAGGCTATGCTTATGATTAGTCCAATATCACCTACACGGTTGTAAATTACGGCTTGTAGGGCTGCTGTGTTAGCATCGGCTCGCCCGAATCATCACCCGATGAGGAGAAAAGATATAATTCCGACACCTTCTCAGCCGATAAATAGTTGGAATATATTGTTGGCTGTAACTAAGATGATTATGGCTACTAAGAATATTAGTAAATATTTAAAGAAGCGATTTATATATGGGTCGGCGTGTATATACCAAGAGGCAAATTCGAGGATTGATCAAGTTACGTAGAGGGCAATAGGGGTAAAAATGAGGGAGTAGTGGTCAAATTTAAAGCTGATATTGATGTCAAAGGTTGTGGTGTTTATTCATTGTCAGTTTGTAACAATAGTTTCAGTCCCTTGGTCGAGAAACATTATTAGGGGTAGGAGGCTGACGAAGAATGCGGAGCTTACGGCGGTTTTGACGTGGGAGGTTGCTCACTTTGGGTTTTGTGGGTTGGGGTTTAGTGAGGTAAGTAGGGGGTAAATCAGGATAACGATGACTAATATTAATGAGGATGACAAAATCAGGGGTGTTGGATGCATAGCTTCCACTTGGATTTGCACCAAGAGTTTTTGGTTCCTAAGACCAATGGATGAGCTGTTATCCTTTAGAAGCACGAGAGAGCCACGGAGTTTAACCGTGGGGTGTAAGTATTAGCAGTGCTTATTGCCTCGGGCCTTTCTCTGTAAGTAAGAGGATTTTAACCTCTATCTTTAGAATCACAATCTGATGTTTTGAATTAAACTATACTTACTAGGAGCATCAGCCTCATATAATTTCTGGTTTTGTTACTAAGAGTAGGACTGGAATTAGGTGTAGTGTTATAAGGAGGTGTTCTCGGGTGTGAAATGGGGGTAGTCCCATGATGTGGTTGGGGGCTGGGCCTCGCTGTGAGGCCAGGAACAGGTAGAGAGAGTAGCCGGCTGTAATAAGCGTTCCTATTCCTGTAAGAACAATGGTTAGTGGGGATCAGTTAAAAAGGGTGGAGATGATTATAATTTCTCCTATAAGGTTGGGGAGAGGGGGTAGTGCTAGGTTGGCTAAGTTGGCAATGAATCATCAAACTGCTGTTAAAGGGAAGATTACTTGTAAGCCTCGTGCAAGGATTATGGTTCGGCTGTGGGTTCGTTCATAAGCAGTATTGGCTAGGCAAAATAATGCGGAGGATACAAGGCCGTGGGCGATTATTAAAATAATTGCTCCTGTAAATCCTCATGGGGTTTGGATGAGAATGCCTCCTGCGACCAGGCCTATGTGACTTACTGAGGAGTAGGCAATAAGTGATTTTAAGTCTGTTTGGCGCAGGCAAATAGAGCCGGTTATGATGATGCCCCATAAGGCTAAAATGATAAAGGGGTAGGCCAGTTGTTTAGAGAGGGGATCAAGTATTACCATTATCCGCATTATGCCGTATCCCCCAAGCTTAAGAAGCACTGCGGCTAGTACTATTGAGCCGGCCACTGGAGCCTCTACGTGCGCTTTGGGTAGTCAGAGGTGAACTCCATACAGGGGTATTTTGACCAGAAATGCGATTAGGCATCCGGCTCATCAGATTTTATGGCCTCACGAGGTTAGGGTCAGGGGTTGGGAGTGCTGGAGAATTAGTAGAGATAGAGTTCCGGTTGATTGTTGAAGGAGGAGGAGGGCGACTAATAGGGGTAAAGAGCCTGCTAGTGTATAAAATAAAAAGTAGGTTCCTGCATTTAGGCGCTCGGTTTGGTTTCCTCAGCGGGTAATAATAATGAGGGTGGGGATGAGTGTGGCTTCAAACATAACATAAAATATGATAATCTCGGTGGCACCAAATGCCAGGATTAGGAAGGTTTGTAGGGAGGTTAAAAGGGTGATATAAAGGCGTTGACGTACAATAGGCTCTGGCGTGATGTGGTTTTGGCTGGCTAAAATTATTAAGGGAAGTAGTCAACAGGTTAGAACAAGGAGGGGGGTGGATAGGGGGTCTGTGGCTAAATAAAGGTTGGAGGTAGTTCATCCAACTTCTGATGTTCATTTTAGTCAAGTAAGGCTAACTAGGGCAATTAGTAGTCCGTGTGCGGTTGTTGTTGACCATAATCATTTGGGTGATGTTAGTCAAATTGTTGGAAATAGCATGATTGTTGGAAATAATACTTTTAGCATTGTAATAGGTTTAGGTTTTGTAGGTGGTCAGTTCCGTGGGTGCGGGCTGTGGCAACTAAAAGTGCTAAGCCTGCACTTGCTTCACAGGCGGAGAATGCTAGGAGAAGTATAGGTGCTGCGGAGAATCCTAGGGATTCAAATTGTAGGGCTCAGAGGGCGAGTGCAATAAATAAGGATAGTATTATTCCCTCTAGGCATAGTAGGGCTGAGAGCAGATGGGTGCGATGAAATGCAAGACCCATAAGTCCTAAGATGAATGCTGAGGTGAAGCTAAAGTGAACGGGTGTCATAAGGGGGTCGTGGGTTTTAACCACGGTTTTCTGAGCCGAAATCAGAGGTCTTATTTTGGACTAACCCTCTATTCTGCTCACTCTAGTCCTCCTTGTGTTCATTCGTAGATTAGGCCTAGGGTTAATAAGATAAGGACTGCTGTTGCTCAGAAGAAAGTTTCTGTGGGGTTATAGAGTTGGTTGCCTCAGGGTAGGGGGAGGAGGAGGGCAATTTCTAGGTCAAACAATAGGAATAGGATAGCAATTAGAAAAAATCGGATGGAGAATGGGAGTCGGGCGGACCCAAGAGGGTCAAAACCGCACTCGTAGGGTGATAGTTTTTCTGCGTCAGGATTTATTTGGGGGAGTCAAAAGGACACAACTGCTAAAATAGATGATAGGGCAACTGTAATAGTTAAGATAGAGGTAACTAAGTTCATTATCTTTCCTTGGGTTTCAACCAAGACGGGGTGATTGGAAGTCACTCGTACTAGCATTAATACTAGAAAGATTATGAGCCTCATCAGTAGATGGATACGTATAAGAACAGTCATACTACGTCAACAAAATGTCAGTATCATGCGGCGGCTTCAAAGCCAAAGTGGTGCTCGGATGTAAAGTGGTATTGAACTTGACGTAAAAAGCAGACGGCTAAAAAGGAGGATCCGATGATAACATGGAGACCGTGGAATCCTGTGGCTACGAAGAATGTCGACCCGTAGACTCCGTCTGCAATTGTGAAGGGCGCTTCATAGTATTCTATAGCTTGAAGGGCTGTGAAATAAAGTCCCAGTAGAATAGTAAGTGCAAGGGCCTGAATGGCTTGTTTTCGTTCCCCTTCTATAAGGCTGTGGTGGGCCCATGTTACTGTAACTCCTGATGCCAGGAGTACGGCTGTGTTAAGCAGGGGGACCTCAAAGGGGTCTAAGGGGGTAATTCCTGCTGGCGGTCAGCATCCTCCAAGTTCTGGGGTAGGTGCTAAACTTGAGTGGTAGAAGGCTCAGAAAAATCCCAGGAAGAAGAAGACTTCGGATGTAATAAAGAGAATTATTCCATACCGTAAGCCTTTTTGGACGGGGGGTGTATGGTGACCTTGGAAGGTCCCTTCTCGAATAATGTCTCGTCATCATTGGTACATAGTTAAAAGAAGTAAAATTAGTCCGAGGGTTATTAAGGTGGTTGAGTGGAAGTGGAACCAGATCGCTAGGCCAGAGGTCATTAGGAGAGCTCCGATTGCGCCGGTTAGGGGTCATGGGCTTGGATCAACCATGTGGTATGCATGTGCTTGGTGGGCCATTAAACGTTCTCTTGTAAGTAAAGGCTTAAGAGTAGAACAAACACGTAGGCTTGAATTATTGCGACTGCTACTTCTAGAAGGGTCAAGAGGAAAAGGACTGCGGCTGTTAGGATTGCTACAGAGGGTATTATTGGAAGAAGGACATATACGGCCGTAGCAATGAGCTGAATTAGTAAGTGTCCGGCAGTTAGGTTGGCTGTTAGTCGTACGCCCAGGGCTAAGGGTCGAATAAATAGGCTAATAGTTTCGATGATAATTAGCACGGGGATCAGCGGAATAGGGGTTCCTTCTGGGAGGAGATGTCCTAGGGCAACCGTTGGTTGATTTCGTATTCCAATAAGGACTGTTGCAAGTCATAGTGGGACAGCAAGTCCTATGTTCAGGGACAGTTGGGTAGTTGGGGTGAAGGTGTATGGTAGGAGTCCTAATATATTAATTGTAATTAGGAATACTATTAGTGAGGCTAATAAAAGGGCTCATTTGTGGCCACCTGTGTTGAGGGGCAATATAAGTTGGCTAGTAAAGCGGTTAATTAATCATCCTTGAATTGTGGTAAGGCGGTTGTTTACTCAGCGGGAGGAAGGAGAGGGGAAAAGTACTCAGGGCAGTGTAATTGCAATCGCAATTAGGGGGATTCCCAGATATGATGGGCTTGCAAATTGATCGAAGAAGCTTATTGCCATGGTCAGTCTCAGGGTTCAGTATTGTGCTTTTCAGTGCTTAGGGGGGTGGGCTCATTTGGCGTGATGTGGCCTATCACTTTGGTTGGGATAATAGTAAGGAAAATTACTCATGAAAATACTAAAATTGCAAATCAGGGGGCTGGATTTAATTGAGGCATTTCACTAGAGGTGGTTGGGAGGCACCAATCTTTGGCTTAAAAGGCCAATGCTGTTACCCTGGTTTAGCTTCCTAGTGAGGCGTCTTCTAGCATGAGTGTGGATCAGTTTTCAAAGTGTGTTAGGGGAACTGCTTCAACTACAATAGGTATAAAGCTGTGGTTTGCCCCGCAGATCTCTGAGCATTGTCCATAAAATACTCCGGGACGGGCAGCAATAAAAGCGGTTTGGTTAAGGCGTCCTGGGACTGCGTCCATTTTTACCCCCAGGGAGGGGACAGCTCAGGAGTGTAGGACGTCTTCAGCGGAGACGAGAACACGAATTGGGGATTCTATAGGGATTACTATTCGATGGTCTGTTTCTAGAAGTCGGAACTGCCCGGGGGAGAGGTCTTGGGTGGGGATTATATAGGAGTCAAAGCCCAGGCTTTCAAAGTCAGTATACTCGTAGCTTCAGTACCATTGGTGTCCTATGGCTTTAATTGTTAGGTGGGGGTCATTAATCTCGTCTATAAGATACAGAATTCGTAATGAGGGGAGAGCAATTAAAATGAGAATTACAGCTGGAAGCACTGTTCATACAATTTCGATTTCTTGTGAATCTAAGATATATTTATTAGTAAGTTTTGTTGAGACTATTGCAACAATAATATAAAGTACTAGAGTACTAATTAAAAATACAATTATTAGGGCATGGTCGTGAAAGTGAAGAAGTTCTTCTATTACGGGTGACGCCGCGTCTTGGAATCCTAATTGTGAGGGATGTGCCATTAAGCTAAGAGCTTAAGACATGCAGGGGTCTAACCTACTATTTCACCTTGACAAAGTGATGTAATTTACAAGTTTACTAATGTCTTATAAGGAAGTGGCAGAGTGGTTATGTGGCTGGCTTGAAACCAGTTTATGGGGGTTCAATTCCTCCCTTCCTCGGTTAACATGATTTAACTTGAACGAATGCTGGTTCTTCAAATGTGTGGTATGGTGGAGGGCAGCCGTGGAGTCATTCTACATTTGTTGTGGTTAGTTCAACAGACAGTACTTCTCGTTTAGCGGCAAAGGCCTCTCATAGGATAAACAAGAACATAATAACTGCTACGAGTGAAATTAGTGACCCAATAGAGGACACTGTGTTTCATAATGCGTAGGCATCTGGGTAGTCTGAGTATCGTCGTGGCATTCCTGCTAGGCCTAGGAAGTGTTGTGGGAAGAATGTAAGATTGACTCCTACAAATATTACTGCGAAGTGAATTTTTGTTCAGGTGCTGTGAAGTGTGAACCCGGTAAATAGGGGGAATCAGTGGACAAATCCTGCCATAATAGCAAATACAGCCCCTATTGAAAGGACATAGTGGAAGTGGGCGACTACATAGTATGTGTCGTGAAGGACAATGTCGAGAGATGAGTTGGATAATACAATCCCTGTTAATCCCCCAACTGTGAATAGGAAAATAAAGCCTAAGGCTCATAGTATTGGTGTTTCTCATTTAATTGAGCCTCCGTGGAGGGTTGCAAGTCAGCTGAAGACTTTGACGCCGGTGGGAATGGCAATAATTATTGTTGCAGACGTAAAGTATGCTCGTGTATCCACATCTATCCCAACTGTAAATATGTGATGGGCTCAGACAATGAACCCTAAAAGGCCGATGGCTATCATTGCTCATACTATTCCCATGTAACCAAAGGGCTCTTTTTTGCCGGCATAATATGCCACAACATGTGAGATAATCCCAAACCCTGGTAAAATAAGAATATATACTTCGGGGTGACCAAAGAACCAGAACAGGTGCTGGTAAAGAATGGGGTCTCCCCCTCCCGCAGGGTCAAAGAATGTTGTGTTGAGGTTTCGGTCTGTTAATAGTATTGTAATTCCGGCGGCAAGTACCGGTAGGGATAGCAGGAGGAGGACGGCTGTGATGAGCACGGCCCATACGAATAAGGGTGTTTGATACTGAGAGATGGCTGGGGGTTTTATATTAATTGTTGTAGTGATGAAGTTGATGGCACCTAAGATTGATGATACACCGGCCAGGTGGAGGGAAAAGATGGTCAGGTCTACTGATGCGCCTGCGTGGGCTAGGTTCCCGGCGAGTGGGGGGTAAACAGTTCATCCTGTCCCGGCCCCAGCTTCTACGCCGGATGAGGCCAGTAGTAGTAGAAAGGAGGGGGGTAGAAGTCAAAAGCTTATGTTATTTATTCGAGGGAATGCCATATCTGGGGCCCCAATCATTAGGGGGACTAGTCAGTTGCCAAAACCCCCGATGAGAATTGGCATTACTATAAAGAAGATTATAACAAAGGCATGTGCGGTAACGATGACGTTATAAATCTGATCGTCGCCGAGAAGGGATCCGGGTTGGTTTAGTTCAGCTCGGATTAGTAGGCTGAGAGCGGTTCCAACTATTCCGGCTCAGGCACCAAATACAAGATATAGGGTGCCAATGTCTTTGTGGTTTGTAGAGAAGAATCAGCGTGTGATTGCCACAGGTAGGATGGCCGAAATAGGTGGTGGGTTGTAGCCCCAAAGATAGAGGTTTAAGTCCTCTTCCTATCAGAGCCTCGTGGTGAAGACCACATTAGATTGCAAATCCAAAGACGCAGATTAACATCTGCCGGGGCTTTCCCGCCTTACTCCGCTAACGGCGGGAAAGGTAGATGAATGCTCGCTGGCTTGAGCGCTTAGCTGTTAACTAAGAGTTTGTAGGATCGAGGCCTTCTCATCTAGAAAAGCTTTAGCTTAATTAAAGTGTCTGATTTGCATTCAGAAGATGTAGGATAAAGTCCTGCAAGTTTTAGTCAGGGGCTAGGAGATTTTCACTCCTACTTAGAGCTTTGAAGGCTCTTGGTCTAGTGTTATCCTAAGCCCCTAGGCAGATAACGTCAGGATTGCGGGGGCGAGGGGTAGTAGTCCCAGGGTTGTGGTTATAGTTAGGGCCAAGGCGAGTGTTGATTGGGTTGTGTGAATGCGTCATGGTGTTGAGGCATTGGTTGTGTTTGGAGAAATTGTAAGGGTTATTGCGTAACAGAGTCGTAAATAAAAGTATAGGCTCAGGAGGGCGGCTAGGGCCATGATTGTTGCGGTGGCTGGAAGGTCTTGTTTGGTTAGTTCTTGTAGAATTAGTCATTTTGGTATAAATCCCGTTAATGGGGGGAGTCCACCAAGGGATAGTAGGGCTAGGGCTGTGGTTGATGCTAGGATTGGGCTTTTTGATCATGTTGCGGTTAAGGTATTAATTTTTGTGGCTGATGCTATTTTTAGTGATAAAAATGCTGTGGAGGTTATGAGGATGTAAAGTCCTAGGGCGAGTAGGGTTAGTTGGGGGGCGTATTGTAGAATAATAAGTATTCACCCCATGTGTGCGATTGAGGAGTAGGCTAGGATTTTGCGTAGCTGTGTTTGGTTAAGTCCTCCTCATCCTCCGATTAGTGTTGAGAGAAGTCCTAAAGTTGTAAGAAGCGTCGGACTGGTGTTGGGGGCTATTTGAATAATGAGGGCAAAGGGGGCTAGTTTTTGTCATGTGGCTAAAATTAGTCCAGTTGTTAAGTCTAGTCCTTGGAGGACTTCTGGTATTCAGAAGTGTACTGGTGCAAGTCCTACTTTTAAGGCCAGGGCTATAATAGTTAGGGAGGAGGCGATAGGGTGGGATATATTATTAATGTCTCACTCTCCTGTTGCTCATGCGTTTATAGTGGCTGCAAATAAAATTATTGCTGCTGCGGTGGCCTGGGTTAGAAAGTATTTGGTGGTTGCTTCTACAGCTCGCGGGTGGTGTTGTTGGGCTATGAGGGGTAGAATTGCTAGAGTATTAATCTCTAGTCCTATTCAGGCAAGTAGTCAGTGGGAGCTGGCAAAAGTTAGGGTAGTCCCCAACCCTAAGCTTGATAGAAGAATTATAAGTACGGAGGGGTTCATTGACAGGGGAGGGGTTTTAACCGTCATGTTCGGGGTATGGGCCCGAAAGCTTAATTAGCTGACCTTATCATAGAAAGTGGTGTAGCGGAAGCACCTAGAGTTTTGATCTCTCGAGTATGGGTTCGATTCCCTTCTTTCTAGGAACTGGAGGGGCTTTAACCCTCATAAGCCACTCTATCAAAGTGGTCCTTGAGCATTCAGGCACGGTTCCGGTTACTATAGCTGTGGTGGTAGGCCTGCGAATGCGATTGGTAGGGCGGTGTGTCATAGGACTAGGGCCAGGGTGAGTGGGAGGAAGTTTTTTCATACCAGGTGCATAAGTTGGTCGTAGCGGAATCGGGGGTAGGAGGCCCGGATTCATAAAAAAGCTACGGAGAGAAGTGCAGCTTTAGTTATTAAGTTGACTGTTGTTAATTCTGGAAGGGCAGGTACGTATGAGGCTCCAAGAAATAGGATGGCGGAAAGGGTGTTTATTAGTAGAATGTTGGCATATTCGGCTAGGAAAAATAGGGCGAAGGGACCGCCTGCATATTCTACGTTAAATCCTGAGACCAGTTCGGATTCTCCTTCGGTTAGGTCAAAGGGGGCACGGTTTGTTTCTGCTAAGGTTGAGATATATCATATTGCAGCTAGGGGTCAGGCTGGAATTAGTAGTCAGATAGCTTCTTGGGCGGTGTTAAATGTTTGGAGGGTGTAGCCTCCTGAGAAAATAATAATAGATAGGAGGATTAGCCCTAGGCTTACTTCATAAGAGATTGTTTGGGCTACAGCTCGTAGGGCGCCAATAAGGGCGTACTTTGAGTTTGATGCTCAGCCTGACCCTAGGATTGAATATACTGCGAGGCTTGATAATGCAAGGATAAATAGAATTCCTAGGTTGAGGTCAATAACTGGGTGGGGTATTGGTATGGGTGCTCATAGGGTTATGGCTAATGTGAGAGCTAGAATAGGGGTTGCTAGAAATAGTATTGGTGATGCAGTTGATGGTCGGACAGGTTCTTTAATGAATAGTTTAACGCCGTCGGCGATGGGCTGAAGGAGTCCGTAGGGTCCTACGATGTTTGGGCCTTTTCGTAGCTGTATATATCCTAATACCTTTCGTTCAAGAAGTGTTAAGAATGCTACGGCTAGCAGTACTGGGACAATGTATGCAAGGGGGTTAATAAGGTGGGTGAGTAGAGTGTTTAGCATGAACTAAGAAGAGGATTTGAACCTCTGGCTGAAAGGGCTTAGGCCTTTTGCAATTACCATGCTCTGCCATCTTAGTATAGCCTTATTTTGGCGGTGGGGTATGTTCTCCCTTTTTTTGATTTAGTTGTTTTCATCAATTAGGGGCGGGGCGCACTTTTAGTGTTGGCCCCTCTTTTCCGGTCCTTTCGTACTAGGAAAGGAAACGTTACAGATAGAAACTGACCTGGATTACTCCGGTCTGAACTCAGATCACGTAGGACTTTAATCGTTGAACAAACGAACCCTTAATAGCGGCTGCACCATTAGGATGTCCTGATCCAACATCGAGGTCGTAAACCCTCTCGTCGATATGGACTCTGGGAGAGGATTGCGCTGTTATCCCTAGGGTAACTTGGTCCGTTGATCGGCTTTGTGGGCCGGATCATTTTTGGTCAGATTTTCTGTGACTTAGAAATGTCTTTCTTGGTTTTAAGCTTGTTAGCTCAGTCCACTCGGAGGATCCTTTTTTCTCCGTGGTCGCCCCAACCGAAGGTAAAACTCCATAATTCATTAGGTTTATGCTGTTTTTAGTTGCTTGACGTGACTGGGTTTGTACCTTAAGCTCCAAAGGGTCTTCTCGTCTTGTATATTTATGCCCGCTTCTGCACGGGGAGATCAATTTCACTGACTTGAAAGGGGAGACAGTTAAGCCCTCGTTTAGCCATTCATACAGGTCTTCATTTAAAAGACAAGTGATTGCGCTACCTTTGCACGGTCAAAATACCGCGGCCGTTGAACTTGTGGTCACTGGGCAGGCTGGACCTCCTATACTTCGGGGTTTGCAGGAGGCGATGTTTTTGGTAAACAGGCGAGGCTTGTGTTTGCCGAGTTCCTTCCTTTTCTTTTAGTCTTTCCTGGGAGCATTCCAGTGTGGGGTTAACGATTAATATATAAGTGAGATTTTCTTGATTTTTTTGTTTTTCACTTTTCCCTCTTTTTTTGGGTTCGTTGATTGCCAGTGGTGGGTCCGATCTGGCTTACACTTGTGCTGGGAGGGGGCCGGGGTCCCCTTGTTACTCATTTTAGCATAGTTTCTTCCATGTTAGCATGGAATGGCCTGGTAAAATTAGGGGAGTAGGATTTTCTATCAAAATAATAAACTTTATATCGTTTGAGCTTTAACGCTTTCTGTTCAGATGGCTGCTTTTAGGCCCACTGAGACGACGTGTTTTAGTTAAATGTGATCCTTATCCTCCTGGCAAGATTGTATTCTTTATCAAAGGGGCTGTACCCCCTTTGACTAACTCTCGTAGTTCTCTCTTTGTGTTTGACAAGAGTGTTGCTTGTTTAACTTGAGGGGTGCGAGGCTGAACTTCTATTCATTTCTCAGGCAACCAGCTATCACCAAGTTCGGTAGGTCTATCACCTCTACCCGGGGCTCTTCCCACTCTTTTGCCACAGAGACGGGTTGGCCCATGTAGGCTGTCCCGGGGTAGCTCACTTGGTTTCGGGGGTTCAAACTAAAGGTCTCTTTGCTTGAGCATGCTTGCTAAATCATGATGCAAAAGGTACGAGGTTATGTCTCTGCTTTTTGGTGCTTATATGGGTTGTTTCATTACTCTTTCAGCTTTCCCTTGCGGTACTTTTTCTATAGCTTAAAAAATGTCCTTTTCCGTCGCCCGTACTAAGGTGGAAAAATGGTTTGGTTTGTTTTTTAGGTTTTGTAATTTCATTTATATTGTCTAGTTTTTTGGTTGTAAAGCTAGCTGTTTGGCTCAGGGCGATCCAACTTGCATGGATGTCTTCTCGGTGTAAGGGAGGTGCTTAACTGTCTCAGCCACGTCCTGGGTTTGATCCAAGTGCACCTTCCGGTACACTTACCATGTTACGACTTGCCTCCCCTTGTTGGTGCTTTGGTGTTATTTACCTAGGTAGCTGTTAAACAGGGGAGAGTGACGGGCGGTGTGTACGCGCCTCAGAGCCGGGTTCAAAAGGACACTCTATTTCCTTTTTACTACTAAATCCTCCTTCAAGCGTTAGTTTTCATAGTGCTATTCGTATTTATTCTACTATAGAAAATGTAGCCCATTTCTTCCCACTTCGTGCGCTACACCTCGACCTGACGTTTTGGGCTGTGCCCGCTTTGCTTACTATTGGGCCTTCACAGGGTAAGCTGACGACGGCGGTATATAGGCGGGGGTGACTAGAAGTGGTGAGGTTTAACGGGGGTTATCGGTTCTAGAACAGGCTCCTCTAGGGGGGTCTAAGGCACCGCCAAGTCCTTTGGGTTTTAAGCTGACGCTCGTAGTACCCTGGCGGACGTTTGTTGTGATTTAACGTCTAGGTTTATGGCTGAGCATAGTGGGGTATCTAATCCCAGTTTGTTTCTCAGCTTTCGTGGGGTCAGGTGGGCTTGTGTTAAAGCTACTTTCGTATTTGGGCTTCGGGCACTCGGAAGCGTATGACGGCCAGGAGGCCCTTTGGCTTTAAAATTTTTACTATCCTTAACCACCCTTTACGCCGTGCCTATCAACTAGGGCCTCTCGTATAACCGCGGTGGCTGGCACGAGTTTTACCGGCCCTCTTAACACTAACTAAGTCAAGCTTTATGCTCATTGCTTAATATCTATCACTGCTGAGTTCCCTTGGGGGTGTGGCGTGGCAAGGCGTCTTGGGCTAATTTTTGAGCCTGATGCCCGCTCCTCGTCCCCGGGCGGGGGATTAAGGGCATCCTCACAGGGCTGCGGAGACTTGCATGTGTAAGTTGTGTTATGGCTGATAGTAAAGTCAGGACCAAGCCTTTGTGCATGCGGAGCTTTTTAGGGCCCATCTTAGCATCTTCAGTGCTATGCTTTAATGTTAAGCTACGCTAGC